AAAGATTTGAAATAACTCTACGCTTGTTGAAGGTGAAGTTTATTTTATAAATAAAGCAATTCCTTCTGTCGTGTATCCCCGATTAATGCAGCCTCAGATGCTTTAATTGTCGATTCTAGCATTGAGCGAAAGGTTATACCTATGGTTATGGGTTTTCTATTTCAGGTTAACCTTACTCCACTAGTACCAATAGGCAGCATAGAGGAAGAAGCACTACGCCTAGGAATCAACAACACACGAAACCTTTGTTATAAATTATCCGTTTTCCTTATTGGGATCAGGACTAAGAAGAGTGGTTGGGACAACAAACATCCATCTGGTTCGTACTTTGGATACCCGTATAACCATCGAAGACTGTTGAAGTGCCTAATTCCTAGAAAGTGAGGAACGTTGAGGACAAAGAAATTGTTGGAGTCAACTTAACATTTTTATCTAATACCAACATGCTTGCTGTTAAGAAAAGATCTTTTGCAGGAAGGTTGGCTAGAGATTTCTTATAAAAACACTAGCCCCGCTCAGTTCAGAATGAGAATATTTCACTCTTTTTTGATTCTATGTATTATTCTCATTATGCACATAAATTATGCACATAAAGGAGGAGCCGTATGAGATGAAAATCTCACGTACGGTTCTGGAACGGAGATTTTTTGAATCGAATGACGACCGTAACGGATGGCTGCTCAATCCGAAGGAAATTATGCGGAAGCTTTACAGAATTATTATGAAGCTATGCGACTAGAAATTGATCCCTATGATCGAAGTTATATACTCTATAATATAGGTCTTATTCACACAAGTAATGGAGAACACACAAAAGCTTTGGAATATTATTTTCGGGCACTAGAACGAAACCCCTTCTTACCACAAGCTTTTAATAATATGGCCGTGATCTGTCATTACGTGCGACTATCTCCACTATAGAAAGAAAAAAGAAAGAAAGAGCAAAATCTACTAATAAAAAAAAAAATAGGCTTTCTACATATACATCGTCCAAAACAACGATTTTTATCAGCTGTAGCAAAGAAAGAAACTTCATAGAAGTCGAAATATGAAGAAATATGCCTAGATAGTTTCTTCTATGGATAAAGGATCTAATTGATAGAGGAAGCCCCGTAAAGATCAATTAGCGAGATTTTTGACCGATACAATAAGAACTGCTTACTTATGTCAGAATATAAGACAAAAGTTAGGAATCAATTTATGTAACAGAGTCGATCCCCTAAAGTATTGAGCAGCGGTGTAGCATCAGATCCCAAAGATAGTAAGTCTTTTCTTTCTTATGAGAGAAGGTCTTTTTCAAGGATTCTATATCTATATAAATTTATATATGAAATCGAGATAGTTACCTTTCAGAAAATTCTAACGATAGTAGAATGCCTATATTTGTTTGTTTTATTCTTCTGAAGGTGGGAGAAAAGATAAAACTGATTATTAATCAAATCAAAATTCAAGTTTGAAACTCATATGATTACCCTCTTTTAGTTAACTCGAGAAAAAAATAGGGCATCCAAAGAATTAACTGCGGAGCCGTATGAGGTAGGAAACTCTCAAGTACGGTTCTAAGGGAAGGAAATTACTCGCCTATTCCGACCGAGGGGAACAGGCCATTCGGCAAGGAGACTATGAAATTGCGGAGGCGTGGTTCGATCAAGCCGCTGAATATTGGAAACAAGCTATAGTGCTTACTCCTGGAAATTATATTGAAGCCCAGAATTGGTTGAAGATTACAAGGCGTTTCGAATAAGATAAGACGACTCTCTTTTATTTATTATTTATTATATTATTATTTAGTATTTGTTATTATTTAGTATTTGTCTTTTAATATTTGTTTTTAGTATTTGTTATATTTTTATTATTTTTATATTTATATTTTAATTTGTTATAATTAATTTGTTATAATTAATTGTTTATTGTCCCTATCAGTCAAATAAAACGGATCATTTCTGTGGGAAGAACCGATCAAAGAATTTTATGAAGTTCATTATACTCGTTCTAAAATTGTTTCTTTTCATCTGATATTTCATAGGAATAAACAATATACGACACAAATACAGACAGTAGAGAATAGATATTTTCTATATTTTAATTTTATTTTATATTTTTCTTTTCTGTTATTAAAATGAATAAAATAAAATGAATAAAAGATACCTTTTGAATTGAATGCTTAAATATAGATACTGAGGTGTCTCTTAGGAATGACTAATGACTTCTAATCTGATTTGGAATAGAGTAAGAGTAATAGTAATATGTTCTATGTAAAACATAAAGAAACCCCATCTAGGAACTTTGAATTAAGATAGAAATACATTCGGTTGCACAAAAAATTATTTTTGCATCAATTCAAAGCCCAGAAAGGTCCCTTGAGCGCCCCGCGGCTATGTCATAATAGATCCGAACACTTGCCCTGGATCGACTTCCAAATTATAATTATAATTGCTCTAGTGAATAACTAAAGAAACTAGATGGGAGATAGAAGAGAAAGAAACAAATTCTCAACATT